TCAATTCTTTATTCTTACATTAAAGAATGAATCAAATCTCCCCAAGTAGGATTCGAACCTACGACCAGTCAGTTAACAGCCGACCGCTCTACCACTGAGCTACTGAGGAACAAGGGGAGATTCGACCTCCTAGAGTTCAACTCCCGCTCTCAACCCGTGAACAATATGAGTCCGAAGCTTCTTTCGTAACTCCCGGAATTTCTTCGTAGTGGCTCCGTTCCATGCCTCATTTCATAGGGAAGCCCAAAGTGGCTCTATTTCATTCTATTTCACTTCCTAGCACTTCCTATCATTAATATCCATCCCTTTGGTCTTATTGCCATAAGAGATGTCGTTTATAGTCTATCTCTTTCTATATATGGAAAGTCAAGAAATTCTCATCGAAACATCGAGAAATTGTGCATATAGAAAACTCTAAAGAAAGAAAAAAAGGAGACCCATGCCATGATTTTCAAATCTTTTCTACTTAGTAGTCTAAGTTTCTCGATGAGGATAATGTAGTCTAAGTTTCTCGAGGAGGATAATTAATTCGGTCGTTGTGGTCGGACTCTATTATGGATTTCTAACCACATTCTCCATAGGTCCCTCTTAGATCTTCTTTCTCCAATCTTGGGTTAGGGAAGAAGGAGATATTCGCGACTACTGGCGGTTTCATTATGGGGCAGCTCATGATCTTCATATCGATCTATTATCCACCTCTGCATCTATTCTTTCTTAGCTAAACGGGTGGAAGATCCATCCAATTTGGTTATATCATGGACTCGAAAAACGGATCTGAATGTGACTGAAATGCACGATCTTCACAGGTATCACTTTTCACGATACCTAAACCTAAAAGGTGGAATAGCGATTTTCGAACCATTTCCTATAAGAGAATGGTTTCCATTACTTTGAGAAATGGATTCTATATCAAACTATAGCTATTGCATTAAAGAAGAAAAGAAACTAATAGAAGTCGAAGACGCGGAATGGTAGTGAATAGAGAAAAAGATTCTTCTGATTTTCTTGTTCCTGAAAATATTCTATCTATCTCCTAGACGCCGTAGAGAATTGAGAATTTTCATGTCTTTCAATTCTCGTACTCGTAATTGGAAAGTTACGGAAGGAGATACATCATTTTGCAATGAAAACAACATAAAAAACTCTGGACAATTTCGAAATCAGACCAAGCGTCTTAATACATATGCAAAAAAATTCATTATTGGCCCACCATTGATTACAAGATTTAGCTTTTATGAATCGCTATTGGTTTGATACGAGTAATGGTAGTCGTTTCAGTATGTTAAGGATACAGATGTATCCACAATTCATTTAGAGTTACTTAATAGCCTATTTCTTATACTATATCTCTATCCCGTGAAATATCTCTATCCCGTGAAATTCTCGAGCCGAAAGATGGATGCATATGCTGTGTTTCATTTTGCTAAATGATATCAATTAAATGGTATATCAATTCTATAAATTGGATATAGCAATAAATAAATCAGCAAAATTCTTTTATTTTAGATAGAAGAAATGTTTCTTCTATCTAAAATAAAAGAATGTACCCTTCTATCCAAATCCAATTTGCATCGATAAAATAAATCCAAATTCCAGATTCCAGCAGTAGATGAATAATTGCAAATTTTTGTGTGTACAAGATTAGAATAACTTCAAAATAACTGACATAATTTTTTATTTTTCCTGATCAGAAAAATACATGAAAAAGAAAGGAGGTAGAAAAATTTTTTGATTTATGGTTAAAGAAGAAAAACAAGAAAACAGGGGTTCTGTTGAATTTCAAGTATTCAGTTTCACCAATAAGATACGGAGACTTGCTTCACATTTGGAATTACACAAAAAAGATTTTTCATCGGAAAGAGGTCTACGAAGACTTTTGGGAAAACGTCAACGTTTGCTGGCTTATTTGGCAAAGAAAAATAGAGTACGTTATAAGAAATTAATCAGTCAGTTGGATATTCGGGAGAAGTAATTTAATCGTTCGAATTTTTTTCTTATTTTATTAGTAGTCTTATAGTAGTCTTAGATTTTGCATTTTGATGAGCCTCGTTTTGAGGAATTCATGGAATAATCCATTTTCATGGAAAAAAGAATAAGAACAAGGATACATAACATAAAAAAAAGAATAGATAAGACGATATTCGCCCTCCCCCTACATATTTAATTTCTTCTCCTATACAAAAACCAGCAAGACCTACTCCATTGGTAATTCCATCAATGACACCTTTATCGAAAAAATACGTTAGTTCGGCCAATCTTCTTATACCCAAGATAAAGACCCTAGTATAGAAAACATCTATATAACCACGATTATATGACCAGCTGTATATCTTTTTTTTTACTTCATCCAAAAAGTTCTTTTTGGGATTCCCTTTTACAAGAGAATTTATAAAATTCAAATTCTGAAAAAAAGAATAAGTAGATCCATAGAAGATATATGCTATGAATAGACCCAAAATTGCTAAACTTACAGAAGAAATTGCATTAGTGATAAATTCATATGAATTTATGGAAGAATTAGAACTTTCCTGGAAAAAGTTTATTGAAGGAGTTAGCCACTTTGATAATATGGTTAACTCCGATATTCCATTACCTTTTATTTCATTATCAAAATGGATTCCTATGGATCCAACGAACAAAGTAAAAAGTTGTAATATAAGAAGAGGAAATAGCATAGTATTTCCCGTTTCATGAGGATATACAAAAGTGTTTTTAGCTCCAAAGGGAGTACTAAAGGATCCTATCTTATTTCTTGTATTACCAGGAATTTCGGGTATATTTTGTGAAAAAAAAGAAACTCCACTCTTCATTGTTGATAAAACCAAATCCCTATTGACTCCTTTGGATATGCCTTTTCCCCATAAGGATATTGAATACAACGAACCCTCCTTAGTACTGCTGTAATTTTGAAAATGAACACGCAAATAGCCATCAAAAGTAAGTAAATATATTCGAAACATATAAAATGCAGTTAATCCTGCAGTAAAAGAAGCTATTATTCCAAAAAAGGGTGAATATAACCAACTATTACTCAGGATTTCATCTTTGGACCAGAAGCAAGCAAGAGGGGGAATACCACAAAGAGAAAGTGTACCACATAAAAAAGTAGTTCTTGTAATTGGAACGTATTTTCTTAAACCACCCATAAGAACCATATTCTGACTTTTATCTGGTGAATATCCAACAAGAGGTTCCATTGAATGAATAATGGATCCAGATCCTAAGAACAATAAAGCTTTCGAATAAGCATGAGTGATCAAATGGAATAAAGCAGCTTGATAAGAACCCATACCTAGGGCTAACATCATATAACCCAATTGAGACATTGTAGAATAGGCTAAGCTTCTTTTAATATCTCTCTGAGCAAGAGCTAAAGTGGCTCCTAAGAAGAGTGTTATTGTACCTACTAAAGAAATAAAACTCATTATCAAGGGTAGGGATATGAAAAGAGGAAGAAGTCGAGCTAGAAGAAAAATCCCCGCAGCAACCATAGTTGCTGCGTGTATAAGAGCCGAAATGGGAGTGGGTCCTTCCATAGCATCGGGTAACCATACGTGAAGAGGGAATTGTGCAGATTTTGCAACTGCACCAAGGAATAATAAAAAAGCACACAAAGTAGTAAGTAAGGAATTAACCCCATTATTAGGAATCCAGTTATTAGCAATTTTGAACAAATCTCGAAACTCTAAACTACCTGTTATCCAAAAAAAACCTAAAATTCCTAATAACAGACCAAAATCCCCTACACGATTAGTTACAAAAGCTTTTTGGCAAGCACTCGCTGCAATTGGTCGTGTAAACCAAAAGCCTATCAATAAATAGGAACACATTCCGACAAGTTCCCAAAAAAAATAAATTTGTATCAAATTGGAACTAGTAACCAACCCCAACATGGCAGTATTAAAAAAACTTATATAAACAAAAAATCTCAAATATCCTTCATCGTGAGACATATAATCATCACTATAAATAAGAACCAAGATTCCTACAGTAGTAATTAGTATTAACATAATAGACGTAAGGGGGTCGATCAAGTATCCAAATTCTAAGGAAAAATCATTATTGATGGTCCAAGACCATAGATATTGATAGATGGAACTTCCATTTATTTGTTGAATAGACAGGTGAACTGAGAATACCAGAGCTATACTTAAGAGTAAAATACTAGGAAAAGCCCATATGCGTCGAAGATTTTTTGTTGCTGTCGGAATAAGAAAAAGTCCAAATCCCATTGACATAATAACTGGAAGTGGGAGAAGAGGGATTACCCAGGCATATTGATATGTATGTTCCATAAGAAAAGAAATAGCAATTTTTAGTTGAAATTTTTCTATAAAATAGAATTGTTTCCGATTCACCAAACCTACTCTTATCTCTCTCTAAAGGAATTAAAAAAACAAAATAAGAATAAGAAAAAATACAGGAATTCCGGACTTTTCCAAATTTCTCTCATTAAAATATTCAAAAAGTGAATCAAAGAATTTCGTTATCTAGTTATTAGTTAAAAAAATATTTATTAATAAAATACAAAAAAACATTGAATCATTTTACTTTCTATTCATTTTTGTATTTCTTTCTCTTAAAATAAAGGAGCTCTCTTGTTTCGTAATTGATTGATTGAATTCCAAAGAAAACCTATATTTATAGTATAGGAAATTCTCGAATATTGCTTACTTCATATAAAACGGAAATCCTAATGACTAGAATTCTCTAAGTTTTAGAATGTCTTGTTTAAGAGACTAAGTATTTTTTTTTATTGGAATTCAATTATGAAATACCGTTCTGAACTTAATTAACGAATTGAATTTTACCTCCTTTTTATCTCCCCATCTTATATGAGGGCTTATCCCCCATACCATATATTTATATATGGAGTATATTTGATATATAAATTGATTTAAATAGTTTGATATATAAATTGATTTAAATAGAAAGCCTTTAAAAACTCTTGTCTTACCCACATTAGACAAAATGAACTAAAAAAGAATTTCGAATTTCAGTATCTTTCAGTATCTAAGTATAAATACTAAGAAAAAACAGAAAGAAGGATTGATTTGCGGCAATAGATGTCTTTCACATACAACTAGAAAAAAGTAATCCCTTTTTAAATGGCAGTTCCAAAAAAACGCACTTCGATGTCAAAAAAGCGTATTCGTAAAAATCTTTGGAAGAAAAAGACTTATTTTTCCATAGTACAATCTTATTCTTTAGCAAAATCAAGATCATTTTCTAGCGGCAACGAGCATCCAAAACCAAAAGGTTTTTCTGGGCAACAAACAAATAATAAGGTTTTGGAATAATCTGAATTGAACTATCCCAACCCAAAGAAATTCCAATTATTTAATATGAATGAATAATTCGGATTAATTAACGAATGTACTTTTATGTGTCGAATTCCTCGGTACAATATTCTTAGAACGAATCCCTCTGTTATCCATTATATAGAACAAAAGTTTTTGGTATATTGTGTCCTCAGTATTCTTTTCCTAGCAAAGAACTTTTTTTTGGTAATAGAATCCTCATAAAAAAAATATGAGGATTCTATTACCAAAAGTAGACTATTCTTGCAATAGGACTTACAACCTCTACCTATCTTATCCAATCTTATCCAAAATTCCCATATAAATGAGTTTAGAACTGGTAAATCATATTAATAAGAGCGTAAAGACTTTCATTCTATAAATTTTTCTAAAATACAAAATTCTTTGTAGTTAATGATGAAATTCTAATGTTCCTAAATTCTATGGCCTCTCCCAGTCTCGACGATTCGCGAGAAAATAACTATTATTCTTTTAAGTTAACTATTATTTTAAGTTAGCCGCCATGGTGAAATTGGTAGACACGCTGCTCTTAGGAAGCAGTGCTCAAGCATCTCGGTTCGAGTCCGAGTGGCGGCAGTCTAGAAAAAGAATACAATAGATTAGAAAATGGATTCAATTCGAAATTTCCAATTTTGTAATGGGACCTTATCCTTATGCTATTTGCAACTTTAGAACATATACTAACTCATATCTCTTTCTCAACCATTTCAATTGTGATTACGATTCATTTGATAACCTTATTAGTTCGTGAACTTAGGGGATTACGTGATTCGTCAGAAAAAGGAATGATAACAACTTTTTTCTCTATAACAGGATTCTTAGTTTCTCGTTGGGTTTCTTCGGGACATTTTCCATTAAGTAATTTAGATGAGTCATTGATCTTCCTTTCATGGGCTCTGTATATTCTTCATACTATTCCTAAGATACAGAACTCGAAAAATGATTTAAGCACAATAACTACACCAAGTACTATTTTAACGCAAGGCTTTGCCACGTCGGGTCTTTTAACTGAAATGCATCAATCCACAATACTAGTACCTGCTCTACAATCTCAGTGGTTAATGATGCATGTCAGTATGATGTTACTAAGCTATGCAACTCTTTTGTGCGGATCCTTATTATCCGCCGCTCTTCTAATCATTAGATTTCGAAAGAATTTCGATTTCTTTTCTAAAAAGAAAAAAAATGTTTTAAGTAAAACATTTTTCTTTAGTGAGATTGAATATTTATATGCAAAAAGAAGTTCTTTAAAAAACACCTCTTTTCTCGCATTTCCAAATTATTACAAATATCAATTAACTGAGCGTTTGGATTTTTGGAGTTATCGTGTCATTAGTCTAGGGTTTACTCTTTTAACCATAGGTATTCTTTGTGGAGCAGTATGGGCTAATGAGGCATGGGGATCCTATTGGAATTGGGATCCTAAGGAAACTTGGGCTTTTATTACCTGGACCATATTTGCAATATATTTACATAGTAGAACAAATCAAAATTGGAAGGGTACGAATTCTGCACTTGTAGCTTCGATAGGATTTCTTATAATTTGGATCTGCTATTTTGGTATCAATCTATTAGGAATAGGTTTACATAGTTATGGTTCATTTACATTACCATCTAAATGATTACATAACATAAAACCTTCATAAAATGAAGGTTTTTTCCTTTTTTGTTTGATTTGAGAACCCCTTGACCGTCTTTTCAAGGGGTTCTCAAAAATTCGAGATAGATCTAATTAGACTTTTTTCCTTTTTATTTATGAATTTTATGTTTTTTCCACTATGGAATATAGAGCGGACTAGTTAAAAAAAAAAAAAAAGAAAATCCTATTTAGGATAATAATTGTATAATAGAGCCTCTACCCTGTCAACAGATAGCGAGAGAACAAAATCTGGATAAATACCAATTCCTATTACTGGTAAAAAGATACAGATTAAAAGAAAGAGTTCCCGTGGTCCAGAATCCACAAAATTTTCGTTTGGAACATGAAATAGCTTGTATCCATAGAACATCTGGCGTAACATAGATAATAAATAAATAGGAGTTAATATCATTCCAATTGCCATTACAAAAGTAATTAGCATTTTTGGCATTAACATAAATTTAGGACTAGTAATTAGCCCAAAAAATACTACTAATTCGGCAACAAAACCGCTCATTCCTGGCAAGGCAAGAGAAGCCATTGAAAAGCTACTAAACATGGTAAAAATTTTTGGCATTGGAATAGATATTCCCCCCAGTTCTTCGAGATAAACAAGACGCACTCTATCACAAGCCGTTCCCGCCAAGAAAAAAAGTGTAGCACCGATAAATCCGTGGGATAATATTTGTAAAAAAGCTCCATTTAGTCCAATGTTGGTTATGGAACCAATTCCTATAATTATGAAACCCATGTGAGATACGGAGGAGTAGGCTATTCTTTTTTTGAAATTTCGTTGACCAAGAGAAGTTGAAGCTGCATAGATTATTTGCACCGCTCCTATTATTACCAACCAGGGGGAAAATAGATAATGAGCATGAGGTAACAATTCCATATTGATCCGAATCAATCCGTATGCTCCCATCTTTAATAGAATTCCGGCTAAAAGCATACATGTACTGTAATGCGCTTCCCCATGGGTATCTGGTAACCACGTATGTAGAGGTATAATCGGCAATTTGACAGCATAAGCAATAAGGAAGCCAAAATACAGTAGTATTTCTAATGTTGCAGGGTATGATTGATTAATCAATTTTTCCAAATCGAATCCGGGTTCATTGGCACCATATAACCCCATACCCAGAACTCCAATTAAGAAAAAAATGGAACCGCCTGCAGTATACAAAATAAACTTGGTAGCTGAATACAGACGCCTCTTTCCCCCCCACATGGATAAAAGTAAGTAAACAGGGATTAATTCTAACTCCCACATGATAAAAAAAAGTAAAAGGTCTCGTGAAGAAAATAATCCTATTTGACCGCTATACATTGCTAGCATCAGGAAATAGAATAATCGCGAATTCCGGGTAACCGGCCAAGCCGCTAAAGTAGCTAAAGTAGTGATAAATCCTGTCAATAAAATAGATCCTAATGAAAGTCCATCGATTCCCAATCTCCAGTGGAAATCCAAAACATCTATCCATTTAGAATCCTCCCTTAATTGGATTAAGGGATCCTCCAATTGGAAATGATAACAGAATGCATAAGTCATTAAAAGGAATTCTAATAAACAAATAGATATAGTATACCACCTAACGATTTTATTTCCTTTATGAGGTAAAAAGAAAATTAATGAACCTGCAAATATCGGCAAAACAACAAGTATTGTTAACCAAGGAAAATAACTCATGATAAAGTAATAAAGACAAGATACGTTTTGACCAGAAAAGCCCATGCTCGATTATTTCGAGCACAGGCTTCTTCGGTAAAGAGGAATCAGACGATTCAAGTGGAGTTTTTTGTAACGTATCAATAAGATAGAGCCATGCTGCGGGTTGTTTCAGGCCCTAAATAAACGCGGACACTTAAAAAATCTGTTGGGCAGGCGGATTCGCATCTCTTACAACCCACACAATCTTCGGTTCTCGGCGCGGAAGCAATTTGCTTGGCTTTACACCCATCCCAAGGTATCATTTCTAATACATCTGTTGGACAAGCTCGTACACATTGAGTGCATCCTATACATGTATCATAAATTTTTACAGAATGTGACATTGGATCTCTAAATTTTCCTTTTCAACATAAAAAATTTCGATCTGGTAAAAATGAAATTAGTACTATATAAATTAGATATATTGTAGACACCAGACGAAGCAATGGTTTATCCAAACTTTAACAAATAGTGCAATATATTTCTTAATCTGTTTGTGAGAAAGCATGAAAAGAGCTAAGAGACTTGAATTTAAGACTTCAACAGTAATAATTATACGAATTCTACATACTAATTTGAATTAGCCAATAAATTGGGTATCATCTTTTCAATATAAATTATTGCAATATTCAAATTGCAATATCAATGAATTGCAAAAATGCAATATTCAAATATTCAATAAGTAAAAAAGAATACTCAGAAATAACCTACTCAAAAAATGGATATTATTAAATATTAATAAGAAAATAAGATTAGATTTCTATTCATCTTAATGTTCTGTATTATTATATATGCGCCTTTGTTTAGAGGATTCCATGTCTAATTATTCAAAAAATGAGATTGATTGATACGAGTGGATTTCCTGTTACGATGGATAGAAGAAAGAATGGATAGTCCAATAGCGGCTTCAGCAGCCGCAAGGGCTATAACAAAAATTGCGAAAATGTCTCCTTTTAATTGGCGACTATCAAATAGATCAGAAAATGTTACGAGATTTAGATTAATTGAATTCAGTATAAGTTCAAGACATATTAGAGCTCTAACCATGTTTCGGCTTGTGATCAATCCATAGATACCAATCGAAAATAAATAGACACTCAAAAAAAGTACATGCTCAAACATCATTAACTAACTCCTTATCAATCTCGATTCATTTCAATATGAGGACAAGAATTGAACCGATTCAATTAATTAGAATAGAATAATTACGCAACAAAAGGGAAAAGAAGGTATTTGTTGTGTTGGCAGTAGATTGTTTTACTAAATCAAAATTGTGATTCTTTAGTTATTTATTTTATATTTGAAATTCTAAGAATTTTTACTCATTCTAAGTATTTCTTATTGTCGAGCCATAGTAATTGCACCTATTAAAGAAACTAGAAGAATTAGGGAAATGAGTTCAAACGGAAGATAAAAATCGGTTGCTAAATGAATCCCAATTTGTTGAACGTTATTTATGAGACCCTGTTCTACTATTTGGTTTGATCTTGTAGTCCAAAGAATTCCATACCACGACGTATCTGGGATAGTAGTCATTAGTGAAAAAGGAATAGTTATACAAACGAGTAAAGTAAACCCATCTCCAATAGTCCAATAATTCTTATCTTTAGACCACTCTGAGCCGTTTACAAACATTACAGCAAATATGATCAAGACATTTATGGCTCCCACATAAATAAGAAGTTGTGCGACAGCTACAAAGTAGGAATTCAATAAAAAATAGAATAAGGATATACAAACAAGAACTAATCCCAGTGAAAAGGCCGAATAAATTGGGTTGGTAAGTAATACTACTCCTAGACCCCCTAGTAGAAGAACAAATCCCCCAAATAGCACAAGAATCTCGTGTATTGGTCCAGGTAAATCCATTATGGATAAGAAGAAATTTTTAGTATAAAATTTTTCATGAACTGACTAAAACTAAAAGATTCAAGGAAGGGAAAAGGTATTAGGATATTTTTTTGTATATGTATATAAGTTGTTAAGCAGTAGTTATTCTTTTTTCGTTATAGTTTAGTAAAAATGGATTTTTCTAACAAAAAAAATCCTAATACTTAGTAATCAGTAATCGTTCTTGAATTCCAAGATTTTTCTTCGTCTATTTGACTTTGAGGCGAATTCCTAATTGTTTGAATTGTGTAATCTCCCATTATGGAGATTGGTAACCGACTCAAAGCAATTTGATTGTAATTCAATTCATGACGATCATAAGTAGAAAGTTCATATTCTTCAGTCATTGATAAACAATTTGTCGGACAGTATTCAACACAGTTACCACAAAATATACAAACTCCGAAATCAATACTATAATTAAGCAATTGTTTCCTTTTAATATCTTTTTCAAATCTCCAATCCACAAGGGGTAGATCTATCGGGCATACGCGAACACACACTTCACAAGCAATGCATTTATCAAATTCAAAGTGTATTCGCCCCCGGAAACGCTCCGATGTAATTGATTTTTCATAAGGGTAGTGAATCGTTATAGGGAAACGATTTGTGTGGGATAAGGTAATTATGAAACCTTGACCAATGTATCTTGCGGCGCGTATTGTTTGTTGACCATAACTAATGAACCCAGTTAGCATAGGGAACATATTCTAAATATATATGAAAAAGGTATGTTTCTTTCTCTTGTTTGAGAGAACTTTTGTGTTGAAAATATTCTTACTCTTATTGTATTATCTTATTTATAGTGAAACTAGTTGGGAAGAAGTTGTTAATAAGAGATTGCCCAGAGAAATAGGTAAAAGAAATTTCCATCCAAGATTTAATAACTGATCCATTCTCATCCTGGGTAAAGTCCATCTTATTGTGATAGAAATGAAGAGAAATAAATAAGCTTTAGTTAATGTAATAAAGATACCTACTACCATTTCCAAAATTCCAATTATTTTATTCATTTGGAAAAACCCAAAAAAGGATATATAGGGAATAGAGAAATTCCACCCCCCTAAGTATAGAACAGTTACAAATAAAGAGGAAACTAATAAATTTAGGTAAGAAACAAGATAAAATAAACCATATTTAATACCAGAATATTCGGTTTGATAACCTGCTACTAATTCTTCCTCTGCTTCTGGTAAATCAAAGGGTAATCTTTCACATTCTGCCAAAGAAGAAATTAGAAAAACTAGAAAACCTATAGGCTGACGCCAAAGATTCCATCCAAAAAAACCATATTTGGACTGTGCTTCAACTATATCAACTGTACTTGAACTGTTAGATAATCATAGTCGGTGATAACATCACAGTTCCCACCGCTATTCCAAAACCGTACATGAAACCTTAGCTTCATACGGCTCCTCTATGATCAGAAAAAGGGAAAGGATTGTTTCATTTCGGTATTATCCCCTGGGCATAGATAGAATTAGGTAAGATAAAATAGATTGGAAAGGCCCAAATTAGACCAAAGCAATTCCGTCTGCTAGAATAACAAAAAAGCGCTTCCGAATTGATCTCATCCTTTATATAATAAAATAAAAAATTTTTCTTTGTTCGGTAATAACTTAATATTGGAATAAAACACTCGTTATAGCAATTAATAAATGGAAAGAATTGGGCATTAGTTCATGAGGAATTCTGTATGAATAGGGATAAAGAATAAATAAAGATCCTTTTTTGTATTGCATTCCATATCTTTTGTCCTATTCTTCTTTTCCGGGGAAGGGTATACTTAAAAAGAAAAAAGAATAAAGGGTTAATTCGTTCTTGATAGCCATTTCTTTAACAAGTGAATGGGAACATACTCTAGACCGGAATCCAAAGAAAGTACTACTTGATCATTTCCACCAATTTCAAGTCCTTATTACGATTCCTTTTATGAGGAAAAATGTCTAATGATTTAGATTCTCTCATTACTAATCCTGTATGTACTTTAGTGTTTCTAACCCCTCACTAACTTTTGATGGATTGCCTTATGGTTATAAGTTATAGTAATAACTTAAAATATTCTAGTAATGGAATTCCATATTGCGAATCCTTTATTCTTGCCCGCTTCAAGATATGATGACTAATCAAACAATCTCAACCTTGGGGTAAAGAGTTTACACTGCTTATGTTTACTGGAACTTTTTTCTTGTACGTAGGAAATGAGATTTTGTATTTTTACTACAAATTAATAAGCTGTTTTGTTTCACTCATATAGCTATCTAGTTTAACTTACCAACTCGAATACAGAATAAGCAAAGGAAGATAAGCATTCAATGTATTTTAGAGGAAAAAGATCCTATTTTAACGAATCACACGTAGAGATATTGCTAGGACACAAAAAGTTAATGGTATTTCATAACTAATAGATTGAGCAGCCGCTCGTAGACCTCCTGAAAAAGAATATTTATTATTTGAGCTATATCCCGCCATGAGAAGACCAATAGGAGCAATACTTGAAATGGCAATCCATAAAAAAACACCAATACTAAGATCAGCTAAAACAAAATGATATCCCAAAGGGATCACTAAAAAACTTAATAAAACGGATATGACTGCTATAGAGGGACCAATGCTAAATAAGGGAATCTCTCCTCGGGATGGGAGGATATCCTCTTTTAAAAGTAGCTTAGTTCCATCTGCTATAGCTTGAAGGAGTCCCAGGGGGCCAGCATATTCTGGACCAATACGTTGTTGTATCGATGCGGATATTTCTCTTTCTAACCACACAATTACGAGTACTTCTATTGTGATTCCCAGTAGGAGGGCCAAAATGGGTAGAATCCATACCAGTCCGTAGACTTCTTTTAATAATTCCGATTTCGAAAAAGAATTGATAGTTTCTACCTCTACCCTATCTATTATCATTTCAACGATCAACTTCCCCCATAATGATATCTATACTACCTAATATCGTCATGATATCAGCCAATTTCATTTTTTTAACTAGCTGAGGAAGAATTTGTAAATTAATAAAACCAGGTGGACGAATTTTCCATCTCCAGGGGAAAAGGCTATCATCTCCTACCAGATAAATTCCTAATTCACCTTTTGGAGCTTCTACTCTTACATAAAGCTCTTGCTTTGATAATTCAAAATTGGGCGAAGGTTTTTTACCAAGAAATCGATATTCAAAATCATTCCATTCGGAATTCTTTGCTTTCTTAAAGCGTCGGGCTTCTAAATTCTCATAAGGTCCTCCAGGAATTTTCTCTACAGCCTGTTGAATAATTTTTATGGATTCCCTCATTTCACTGATTCGTACTAAATAGCGAGCTAACGAATCTCCTTCTTTTTGCCATTGTACTTTCCAATCGAATTGATTGTAAGACTCATAAGGATCAATTTTACGAAGATCCCATTGTATTCCAGAAGCTCGTAACATTGGGCCCGATAAGCCCCAATTTACAGCTTCTTCTCCGCTAATAAAACCGACTCCTTCAACTCGTTCTAAAAAAATAGGATTTTGTGTAATAAGTTGTTGGTATTCAACAACTCCTCGTAAAAAATAATCACAGAAATCTAAACATTTATCCATCCATCCATAAGGTAGATCGGCGGCTACTCCTCCGATGCGAAAGTAATTATGCATCATTCGCATACCTGTAGCAGCTTCAAATAGATCATATATCAATTCTCTCTCTCTAAAAATGTAGAAAAAAGGAGTCTGTGCCCCGAGATCCGCCATAAAAGGTCCAAGCCATAACAAGTGAGAAGCTATACGGCTCAATTCTAACATAATTACCCTAATATAGCTGGCTCTTTGGGGTATTTGAATATTCTCCAAGAATTCTGGTGCATTTACCGTTATTGCTTCTGTAAACATAGTAGCTAAATAATCCCACCGTGTTACATAAGGCAAGTATTGTATAATAGTTCTGTTTTCCGCGATTTTTTCCATTCCTCTGTGTAAATACCCTAATATGGGTTCGCAATCAATAACATCTTCACCATCGAGAGTAACGATCAGTCGAAGAACACCATGCATTGATGGGTGTTGAGGGCCCATATTGACTATCATGAGATCCTTTCTTGTAAGCGGTAGACTCATATCCTTGTTCTTATTCTTTTTTCCATGAAAATGGATTATTCCATGAATTCCTCAAAACGAGGCTCATCAAAATGCAAAATCTAAGACTACTATAAGACTACTAATAAAATAAGAAAAAAATTCGAACGATTAAATTACTTCTCCCGAATATCCAACTGACTGATTAATTTCTTATAACGTACTCTATTTTTCTTTGCCAAATAAGCCAGCAAACGTTGACGTTTTCCCAAAAGTCTTCGTAGACCTCTTTCCGATGAAAAATCTTTTTTGTGTAATTCCAAATGTGAAGCAAGTCTCCGTATCTTATTGGTGAAACTGAATACTTGAAATTCAACAGAACCCCTGTTTTCTT